TTATCTATGACTGTTTATGTCTCTAGCATGACTACTTGATGAAATGTGGAGGAAAGTGGGATAAATGGCTGATACTACTGGAAGGATTCCTCTTTGGATAATAGGTACTGTAACTGGTATTCCTGTGATCGGTTTAATTGGTATTTTCTTTTATGGTTCATATTCCGGATTGGGTTCATCCCTGTAGTAATCGGCTGAACTGAATTTTCGAAATGAAAGCTTAAGAACTCAACAGGACCCCCTCTTTCTTTGCTTTAACGAGAGGGGGTCCTGTTGAGTTCTTAATAATCATAAGATTTTTTATTCGTATAAATGTAAATGACAAAATAGAAAACTTTTTCCGATGTTTCAAAAAACTCCATTTCATTTTTTTTTCTGATGATATTTTTGAAAAATGAATTTCATTAATTGATTCAAAACATCTCTTCCTCGATAATATCTGTCAATACTTTCAAAGTGAAAATAAAGAAAACAAAAGGAAAACAAAGAAGGAATCACTTGATTTCCTTTTTTGGGCGGCGCAAACACAAATAGAAAAAAAAAAAAAAAAGAAATCTAATTTCTAATTAGAATAGAACTAATTATAATAGAAAATGTAATTAAAAAAAATGGAATTAAAATGTTAAATATATTGTATTAAATATATTGTATTGTAATATAATAATAGTAATATATTAATTATATTATATATATTATCTATTTCTATTTATATATTTTTTTTATATATTTTTTATTTTTTTTCTATCTATTTTCGATCACATATCATGCGAAGCGAACCCTTTCTATGCTAAAAGAATCTTATTAAAAATTGGAGTATATAATATTAATATTTTTTGAAGAAATCCTATTTGTTCAATAAAATTCAATAAAATTCCCTCTCTTTTTTGTTTGTCGACTACTCTACTACTTCTTATATGTTATATGTTTATATGTTATATGCAATAAAAAAAATATTATATGTCATTATGTCATAAAGGTTCTAATAAAAACTCGGAAAAAATCTAAACTAAGAATAGGGAATAGGATTCTTTGACGAACGAGATCAATAGGCATTATTATATGAAAATATTTTGGAGAATATTTCGACACAAACAAGAAGGGTTCTAGGAAGACAAATAATCCCTCCTAGAATCCCGTTTTTCCAATTTTTATTTATACTATGCTTAATATTCTCCGTGTATTTATCTTATGTTTAGTATCGAGTTGAATTTTCTTATATTCAAATAGAAAAACAAAAAACTATTAAAACTAAAAAAAAAAAAACTATTAAAACTATTAATTGAATATAATATATTTCTATTCTATGACATTGAAATCCGAAAACAGTGACATAATTATAGTGCTCCAATTTCTTGGGGGTGAAAAAAAAAAAGAAACAAAAAATAGGTAAAGTCAAATAGTCTTCTTCACAATATACATACTATGACTGACTAGTACTGCGGTGAATTCTCTAAATATGGTAGAAATAGAAACAAGCAAGGGGCTTTTCATAATCTTTTGATTATACAGAATTACATAATTATCAACAAAAAAATTTCGTTATTTTTATGAACTTAATATGTTGATAAATCCGCGGACCTAGAAATTCATTTCAGATAATTGAACCTTCTCAAACTGTTTCTTTTTAAGAACCAAAAAGATTTGTGCCAAAATAACAGATGCCACGAAGAACAAGAAACCTTGGACACGTAACGGATCTTGAAGTACTATTTCCGCATCCCCCTGACCAAATCCACCCACATTGGGATTACTCGTTAATGGTTGATCAAGTTTGATAGATTCACCCTCTGAAACAAGAAGTTCTGGTCCTGGAGGTATAATATCAATCACTTCGCGGCCATCCGATGCATCTACTATAGTTATTTCATACCCCCCCTTTTCTTTTCGTATGATTTTTTTTACTATACCTGCTGCTGTAGCATTATAAACATTATTATTACTCTTGCTCCCGTCGGGATAAATCTGCCCCCTTCCCCTGTTCCCGCCTACGTATATTGGATATTTTAAGAAGTGAACATCTCTCTTAGTAGCGGGATCGGGGGAAAGAATAGGAAAGGTTATTTCATTATATTTCTGACCAGGAACAGGGCCTACCACAAGAATATTTTTTTTAGTGGGACGATAGCTTTGAAAAGACAGATTACCTATCTTTTCTTTAATCTCAGGCGAAATACGATCGGGGGGAGCCAATTCAAACCCCTCCGGTAAAATAAGAACAGCCCCCACATTCAAAGCCCCCTTTTTACCATTAGCAAGAACTTGTTTCACTTGCATATCATAAGGAATTCGAACAACTGCTTCAAATACAGTATCAGGAAGTACCGCTTGTGGAACCTCGATATCCACGGGCTTATTAGCTAAATGGCAATTGGCACATACAATACGGCCAGTTGCTTCTCGCGGATTTTCATAACCCTGCTGTGCAAAAATGGGATATGCATTTGAAAGGGGTGCTCGAGTTATTATATATATCATGAGCGATACGGAAATTGATCGAGTAATCTCTTCCTTTATCCAAGAACAGTAATTTCTAGTTTGCATGGTCCAATCATTGATCCTGAAAAGTTCTACAATAAAATTAGGTTGGTCACTGGTACAGTTCCCTATCCATGATTCTGCTATGTACTGAAAGAATTTTACTGGAATATAGGAGGAATCCCCTGGATGAGTAGAAAGAAAAAGAAAAGAATAAGTCAATTGTTGAATAGTTAGCTTTTGTACAAAATAACAAACTTTATATTTATAATTGGATCAGTGGATCCTTTTTTCAGTCATTCATTGAATGATAAATCACTACAAGTGACGGAGATACACGATTTAAATAACGGAAAATCCAATATTTCAAAATTGTATCTAGAATGACTGGAAAAGTGGAAACAAGACCGGATATAATTTGATCATTATGAGCAAATCCAAAATCTTTATAGACAGAACCAATCATTAGTTCCCAACCATGGGTCGAATGGAATCCTATACATAAATCAGTTAATAAAAGAATAGAAAAAGCTTTTATTGTGTCGCTTACGTTATATAGGAATTCTTGAACCCAAGAGTTAAGAATAATAAGTTCTTGATTACCTAGAATAGAATAACCACTTAAAATAAGGAAACAGATTATATTTGTCGAGAAGTGCAAAATCGTATGAATACGATCTTCGTTGTGCGTCTTGATCAATTGGATCGTTTCTTTGTAGATTCCGATACGAAGGTTTTGTAGACGTGTTTCCGGGTATTCCTTTATCATTTCATCCAAGAGTAAGAGTTCCTCTAATTCTATGAATTTTTTTAGAATACTCTTTTCTTGAATATCATTCAAGAAAATTTCGGATTGCCTAGTATTTGACCAATTAGTAACCCAAGATTCCATATTTTTCTTAAATGAGAAAGAGATCCACCAGGGCAAAAAGACTATAGATGTAAGATATAGAAGGGGAATGAATGCTTTCTTTTTTGCCATTTTTCGTCTTTAATGAAGTCAGCTTCACCTCATTCGTCAACTCTATATGATAAGAATATTTCTATCAAGCATAAGTTCTATTACAAGTCATAGAGCCTATAAATCAAATCTATTCTCACGTTTTTTTTATTTGCAATTCGGGAGTTAGTTCTTGAATTTAGAAAGAATACACAAATAGAATAAGAAAAAGAAAGAGTCTGCTTCCAATTCGAATGAAGAAAAAAAAAAGATTGTTTCCAAAGATATCAATTGCTAAAATTCGAAGCAATTGCCCCTTTCGATGAATGCATGAAAGAGCACTTCAAGTAATGAATATTAGTTGGATTTCGAAACGAAAAAACACCCTTTCTATCAAACTATCAAAATGGAAAATCTAAAATATTTCATATTTCAAAAAAAAAATTCAAGAATTTTTTCCGTTTTTTTTTAAGAAAGCATTCATTTTATTCATTTTTCACTTCATTTTTTTTTTCAAAATACTTCAATTGGTACACGCAAGAAATAGGCCAATTCCGCCGCTTTTTGTTCAATTTCTCGTGGAGTCAAATTCTCATCAGTACGAGTCAAGGGAATGACCCCCTGTCCTCTGATTTCCATATAAAGGACACGACGAGTATAAATACCCTCTTTAACTTCTATTCTGATCGACTGAATGTCTTTCATAAGGAATCGGAGAAAGATACGACGATTTTTTCCAGGAAATCCCCAACGAAAAATACACACTATTCCCTCTTTTCTATCGAATCGATCATAACCACTACCTACATTCCACGAAATTGTACACCACAAATAAGAGCTAATAAAGAGACCAGCGATTCCATAGAAAGACATCACGATCCCTTGTGGAAAAAAAAGAATTTGCTGAGATGGAAATAAAGATAGCAAATTCCTACCAAGATAACTCGAAGTTCCAACCAATAAGAACCCTAATGAACCTAAAAAAAGGATAACGGCCCAGCAAAAATTACTTGTTTTTCGAGACCCCGTTATAAGTTCTATCCATATACGTTCTGATCGCCAACCCATATTAGATCCAGTTGTATTTTTTTGGAATTGGGAAAATAACCCAACCAAATGACTTTTTTATTTTTACTTTTCCTTATTTGCGAAGTAACTCTCATCAACTAGCACTATTTTTATGTAAACCTTTAGGAGTAATTCATCGAATTGCTTCTAGATCTAAAAAAATAGATGAGATTTGTCCCTACTGCTGTCCGTATCTAAAAAATCTTGTTTTTTTGAACATGGATAAATAAAGAAGCCATTGCAATTGCCGGAAATACTAGGCCTACTAAAGGCACAAAAATAGAGGGTAAGTTGCTGAGAGTTATCATAGAATGGGTACCTCGATTTAATATTTGTACCTGTTATTTTTTTAGTTTTTTTTGTTATTGTTCTATTAAGATTTTTACCTGTTATTTTTATATTGTTCTAAATTGTTATAAAGAGATTTTATAATCATAATCACTAGAATTCATATATACTTATACTAAGTAGATTTTCATATAGAAATCTATTCAATCTATATTGAATACAATTCTATAATTCTATAATTCTATATACTATATAGAATTATACGAAATAGATCTAAATGAGTACGAAATAGATCTAAATGAGTATGAGTATATGAGTATATATAATAAATTATTAATATAAATTAAAAAATGATTAATAGAAATTCAATATAAATTAAATATATTAAATATATAATTAAATATAAAAATATAATTAGAATTTCTAATTAAATATTAAATATAATTAAAATATATATAATTAATAAATAGAATTCTAATAATTAAATAATAATATAATAATTAAATATTAAATAAGAAATTCAATATAATAAAAAAAAGAAAATAGTATTAATAATAATATTTTAATATTCATTTTAGAATGATTAGAATGAATTTTAGAATAGTATAATTATATTCTATTTAGAATTTAGAATATAGTATAATAAAATAGAAAATAATAAATCAAAAATAATAAATAAATTGAATAATTTAAAGCTCTACTTGATTTAATTTGGAGTCAAAGGAAAGAAAGCATGGAGCTGAAATAACTCACTAAGAATGCCCTTTAAAAGATTACGCGGTACGATTAAATCAAATAAGCCCTTATGGAATAAATATTCAGCCGCTTGTGAACCTTCAGGTACTGTTTTATTCAATGTTTGCTCAATTACTCTTTTACCCGCAAATGCAATGTAAGCATTGGGTTCGGCAATAATGATATCCCCCAACATACCAAAACTAGCCGTCACCCCACCAGTAGTAGGAGATGTAAGGATCGAGACATAGAATAACTTTTTATTTGCTTGATAATCATATAAAGCAGAAGATATTTTAGCCATTTGCATCAAGCTCAAACTTCCTTCTTGCATACGTGCTCCTCCAGAAGCACATACTAGAATAAGAGGTAAAAATTGATTGGCAGCATATTCGATCAACCGGGTGATTTTCTCACCTACTACGGATCCCATACTACCCCCCATAAACTGAAAATCCATAACCCCAATTGCTACGGGAATACCTTTTAGTTGACCTGTGCCTGTTTGAACAGCATCAGTTAATCCTGTCTTTCTTTGATAAGAATAAATACGATCTTTATAAGGTTCCTCTTCTGAATGAAATTCAATGGGATCCCCCGAAACCATGTCTTCATCCATCGGATTCCAAGTACCTCGATCAATCAAAAGTTCGATTCTATCTGAACTGCTCATTTGCAAATGATATCCACAGTGTTCACAAATATTCATTTTTGATTTCAAAACTTTCTTATAATTTAATCCATAACAATTTTCGCATTGAATCCACAAATGTCTGTATTTTTTAGTTTCCTCTAGATCATTAGAACTTTCTCTTCTAGTTAAATCACTATCACTCGTAGCATTCGTGCGAGTTATTATACTGGAATTCCCTCTTTCACTAATATTTCTGCCTTTACCACAAATGTAACTATAAATGTAACTGTCATTGTATTTATCACTATCACCTAAAATGTAACCATCAATACAGATTTGAGAACGAAGATAACTGTCAATGCAATTATTAATGTGATTATTCCAACTATATTTAGTATCATACATGTAATGATCATAGTCGGGATCGTCACTCTTAGATACATTATTCAGATAGCTGAAATTCTTATAACTATAAAAAAAACTTTCTAGTTCACTTAGAAAAGAATGATCATTATCAATCTCAAAAATTTGATTTTCAATATCAAAATATATGGAATAACTGTCCCTATTACTATCCCTAACTAAAAAAGTGTCATCAGATATGAAATTCCGAATGTTCCCAACGCCGACTAAATAATCAACATTACTGTAACTAGAATTGTCACTATTACTCCACCTCTGAATGTTTTTATCCATATCAGTTAGAATTGGGTCTTCACTTACACTGGTATTTTCAATAGGACCAAAACTATCCATTGATTTACTTAGTCCACATCTGTATTCTAACTCCCTATTCAACAACATCGAATTGAACCACCATTTTTCCATAGAGCTTTCTTGCCTCTATTTACATGAAAATACACTAGATGAATAGTCATTCGATGAAAAATATCTTTTTGAATATTTCATTTCCTATCACAATAAGCATATAAATCCAATCACTAGGATTTTGAATTAATAATAATAACGAGTGAGTGGATATTAAAAAAAACGATTCTTTTTCTTGAGAACCAGAGTATCGTTTCACTATATATGTCACTATATGTGCTGGAACTCTTTTCTATTTCAATTCTATTATTATAGATCTATTATTATAGAATTGAAATAGAATTGAAAAAATCTTCAAAAAATGTAAATTTAATAAAAAAATCAAATACAAATAAACAAATTATTTAATTTTTTTAGTAGTTTACCCCCTGTTGTGTCAAATTCACATCGAAAAACAAAATAGTTGTTCTTTCCTATGAATCTGAAGAACTTTTTTTTGTAAAATCTCGTCTACTTAAATACTAATTAAATACTAATAAGTTTCTATTCCAACACGAAACAAAAAGAAAGGGCAATATACAGGATGGGTAAC